AACCCGTGCTGACGAATAACCAACCCGCAATAAATAAGGAAGGTATAGTAATGCTATGAATGACCCAGTATCGAATACTGGTAATAATATCCGCAAAAGAACGTTCTCCTGTGCTTCCAGACATGTTGAGCTCCGCATATTCTTGTACAGTCAGGGGGGGCCGATTCCGTAAAAGATTAAATCAGTAAATTTCCATTTACTGAAACCAATCTTTGTGAGATCGTCAATATTGTACCAAGGGTGTTTTTAGAGTATACCGAATCAGTATAGCTATCCTTCTTCTGACACAGCAATGCAATTTCACAATCAATATCGAAATGAAGTGTTAGATAATTTCTTTCTTCTTTTCTTGTTGCTTGTCGATGTAGAATTTTGTACCATTTAATATAAAATTCCTAAAATTCCTGTAGTATAAGGATTTTCTTCAGTAGAAACTGAAGATCAAGTAAAATGTGAATTCGACAGGTTGGTTTCCAATAATTTATGAAGGAGATTCTCATATTCTTACGATTCAATTAGACGTTACATCTAAAAACATACGTTTTGTGGTTGTATAAGATGTTTTTTGTTGGAATCTTTTTTTTTTTTTAGGAATTGGTTGGCCACCCAGTAACAAGTAACAATAGTAGATATTATTCAATGAAAGAAAGAGGAACAACGAATAAATAAAAAACAATAAATATTCGTGATGCACGCATTATTCTATTAGCCCCCCAAGGGGGTCCTTCGTGACCTAATTACAAAGATGGGTCTTTGTAATATGGAAAGATAAAATGTAAAACCCAGTTTCGATTGATCTTATCGTGCGATACTTTTTTCTTTTCAATCGCGAGATTATGTGAATGAACTACTACTGAGTTCGCTTTAAAGTAAAAAAAAAAGTGCATTAGAAGTGTCGTTCGAAAAAAAAAAAATGGATTCGATATTTCGATACAATAAAAAACAATCAAACTTATTTTCCAATTTTATTCCAGAGTGATTCAAAGAGAGTTTCATTTTGTGACTGAAGTTATAAAAAACGTTCTTAATTATTACTTTATTTATAATTTCTAATATTCTATATATACATATAGTTAGTTATATACATATATTAGTTCAGTCAACTCAAGAGTTGACCGATGAATCTATTGATTCAAAAGCGTGGGATGGGTAAATGTCACAGATGATTAATTGATTTCTTACTTATGTTACTCTATTTTTATTAGTATCGTCTATAATAATTGATGAATCAAATATTTTCAATTGAATTTATCCTTTCAATTGGTTGGTATTTTTGTTTATCCTCGTATCTTTCAAAAATTGAAACTTAGGGAAGTGCTTTAGAAACATATGTATAAAAAGAATTTCATTTAGCCTTTTCATGCCTACTATAACTAGTTATTTCGGTTTTCTACTAGCATCTTTGACTATAACCTCAGCTCTATTTATCGGTCTGAGCAAGATACGACTTATTTGAAATTAATTTAATGAACAATTTATAAAAAAATCTTTCTATGGTAGTTCATATATTCTCCAGTCCCTTATCAATTCTTGGTCATTGAGATGTATAGTCAATACAGATTAATATTTAAGGATAAATATTACCTCTCCCTTCCCCCTTTCAAACAAATTGAAATGATTGAAGTTTTTCTATTTGGAATCGTCTTAGGTCTAATTCCTATTACTTTGGCTGGATTATTCGTAACTGCCTATTTACAATACAGACGTGGTGATCAGTTGGATCTTTGATTAATTAACATCTCGTTTTTTATTGACCTCCTACTTCCTTTAATCCGCGGGAGGTCAAATTTAGGTTGCTGCTCAATTATTTTAGTGTAATTTTGACCTCCCGCGATTAACAAGAACACAGAATCACGCCCTGTAGGATTTGAACCTACGACATCGGGTTTTGGAGACCCACGTTCTACCGAACTGAACTAAGAGCGCTTTATTATCACAATAAATATTTTGTAACCCCAATTTATCTTGCATATATATATACTATAAAAAAGAAATATATATATACTATAAAAAATAAAAATAAAATATTTATTTAATTATGTATGTACAATTTTATTAATTGATCTCAATTGATCCCTCGTTACTGCTCAGAAGATAAGTAATAGGTAGGGATGACAGGATTTGAACCCGTGACATTTTGTACCCAAAACAAACGCGCTACCAAACTGCGCTACATCCCTTTCAATTGGTCTACAGTGTCATTGTAGAGAATCCCTGTCTTGTTTTCCACATCTTTATTTCCTACATTGATATACCCAAACTATCTTATCATTTCTTCCTTCTTCCTTTTGGTCTCATATATCATATAACAAACATATAATATGGTAAAAGACTTATATAAAGTATGAAATAAATATGAAATCTACCACAAAAAATTAATATTTTTTAGGAATTTAAGGCGGAAATGGACGTATTTTTTTCTTTTAATAAATATCTATTTTGTACATTTCAATTTGAATTAGGAACTCCGCGTACAAGTGGTAAGTCATTAACTACATATACACATCCGGTCATATATGTATTACCATTATGTATTACAAATTACAATAAAATTACAATAACGAATACAGAAAGAGGAGTTTTTAAAATGCGAGATCTAAAAACATATCTCTCCGTGGCACCGGTAGTAAGTACTCTATGGTTCGGGTCTTTAGCAGGTTTATTGATAGAGATCAATCGTTTTTTTCCGGATGCGTTGATATTCCCCTTTTTTTCATTCTAGCTATTGATATGGGAAGGGGAAGAAGATTAGAGATACAATCAAATATCTGTAACTAATCCCTACCCCTCCCTTCTTTTTTTCTTTGTTTTTTCTTTTTTTCTTTTTTTACTTATTCTTTCTAAAAAAAAAAAAAAACAAAGAAAAAGCGGTTTCGCCCTCAGTGAAACTATGAACTCGGGCTCAGGCTCAAATTAAATTAATAATAGAATGGAAATGCGGTGGTTGGGGCAACAATATCATACAAGATACTTAACTGAAAATGAAATACTGTACGGCAATTAAAAATTATAAATATAGTTAGAAATCATTATATTACTTATTATTTATTACTATATTGATTGCAACAAAATATTTCTTTCATAATTTGATTTCGAGTTACCTGCTTCTATTTTTGTGTCCTTTCTTCTTCCTTGCTTCGGGTCGGAAAATTAAAGAATTGAGTGAATCAAAAACCAAAGGAGGTTCATGGCTAAGGGTAAAGATGTCCGAGTAACGGTTATTTTGGAATGTACCAGTTGTGTTCGAAATCGTGTTAATAAGGAATCAATGGGCATTTCCAGATATATTACTCAAAAGAATCGACACAATACGCCTAGTCGATTGGAATTGAGAAAATTCTGTCCCTGTTGTTACAAACATACGATTCATGGGGAGATAAAGAAATAGATCGAACCGATCGCTCGTGTGTCAGTCTTCCAAGGAAGATGAAAAATTACATATTATATATAACAATATATATATATAATTTATTTGAATTTATTTTTTAATTTATTTAAATATAATTTTAATTTATTTAAATAGAAACAAATAAATATAAACAAACCAAATCCTATTTCGATCGGATCAAAGATGATGTAGAATTAAGAAATAGGATTGGGATTTTCAGGATAAGGAATAAACAAACCATGGATAAATCCAAGCGAATCTTTCTTAAATCTAAGCGATCTTTTCGTAGGCGTTTGCCTCCGATCCAATCGGGGGATCGAATTGATTATAGAAACATGAGTTTAATTAGTCGATTTATTAGCGAACAAGGAAAAATATTATCTAGACGGGTGAATAGATTGACCTTAAAACAACAACGATTAATTACTATTGCTATAAAACAAGCTCGTATTTTATCTCCGTTACCTTTTCTTAATAATGAGAAACAATTTGAAAGAAGCGAGTCAACCGCTAGAGCTGCTGGTCTTAGAACCAGAAAAAAAATAGGTTGACTCTTCAATTGAATTGAATCAAAATAAAATTCCAATCCAAACTCAAATGCGGATTGACGTTTTTTTTTTGTTCGAAAAATCGTAAAATCGAAATGTCCTGTCGTAAGAAAAAAAATGGGAGAAGAGGAATAAATATTTTTTATTTAACGTCTTTCTTCATTTTGATGACTTTATCATATTTTATCATACTAATTTCTACTCTACCTTCCCAGAGTTCATTCTCCAGGGAACTCCATTTAAACTATTCCAACGGATTCCTTCCAATCTCTTTATTTTATGATCTCATTGGAAATCATATAAAGACAACTCTTATTTAATATAGCTATTTGTGCAAGTATTTTACGATTAAGAAGTAACTGTCTCTTGTACAGATTGTGTATAAATTTACTATAACTGAAGTATACTTTATTCTCGCGAATTACTGCATTTATCCGAGTGATCCACAACCGACGAAAATCTCTCTTTTGTCTACCTCTATCCCGATGAGCCGAAACCAAAGCTCTTATTTTCTGTTGAGTAATAGTACGAGTAAGTCTTGAATGAGCCCCTCGAAAGGTTGATGCAAATAAACGAATTTTTGTTCTACGTCTTCGAGCTATATACCCTCGTTTAATTCTGGTCATTGAATAAATGAAACTTTGATGAATAACTAATTGATTTCCTTTCTTTCAGTTATTCCCTTCCCGTATCCTAGTCTATTAATAACAAAACGGATTCTTCCAATGTATAAAATTTAAATTCCAATGGCTTTTGCTACTATAACCTTCCCGACCACGATTTTTTTTTTTTTTTTTTTTTTCTAGGTGAAATGCCTAGAAAAAAATTGTATTGATATTAGGTATCAAAAACACATAAAACATAAAAGTAGTAAATATAAATGGATATAGTGGGTTCCATCGTTTCTATGGTTACTTCTTAAACGGTGAGGTCCTCTCTATACACCGGAGCCCTTCTTTCATTTAATCAATGTTATTGTTAACTTGTACAGTTCACACTCTTTGGCTCTACCCATAATTATCCAGTACGAGGTCTTTCACAATGAGATCTACTTATACAGTAACGGTATTTAATTATGAAGATTAGCTGAGTAGCTGACCCTGTTAGTCCGTTCTTGCAAGAGTAAGGCATAATTTTTCTGCTTTTTAAAATAGTATTTCCCCTGCTTAATGGATATCATTTGCTATCAATGGAGAATTCTTTCTCATCTTAAATTTAAAACGGAGTTGATTGGATTTGCACCAACGGAAACCATACATTTGATACCACAATAGAAGGATAGATCTTTTTTATTTTTAGATATTGAATGGAGTTCTTCCATTCTAGTCTATTCACTGGTACTGATCGTTGATACTGGATCAATTGTTTTCTTTCTTTTGTCCTAGCCCATGATCTGAACGAGTCGCACATACACCCTAGTACATGTTCCTCGTCGCTGAGGACATCCCCCAAGAGCGGGGGATTTCGTGACATTTCTGATTGGCTGTCTTGTGTTTCTAATAAGTTGTTTAATAGTTGGCATATTGAATCATATACATAATGGGCTGGTTTAGATCGATCTTAACCGGATGATTATGAATTATTTTATTTCTATATTAATAGATTAATGAATAGAATATTAAATCCGGTAAGAAGATAAAATCTCAAATCATCAATTCGTCTGAAATTTTTGTTATTTTTTCTTTTTTATTCAGTCGCTACAAGATCAACAATTCCATGAGCTTGGGCTTCTGTTGCTGACATAAAAACATCTCTTTCCATATCTTCGGATACAACCCATAAGGGTTTGCCTGTCCTTTGTACATAAACCCTTGTGACGGTTTCGCGCAGCTTCAAAAGTTCTTCCGCTTCCAAGATAAATTCTCCCGTCTGTGCCTCATAAAAAGAACTAGCAGGTTGATGGATCATTACCCTGATGATATAACATAATAAATGTTTATTCTATCTCGCATGATGATAAGGTGAAGAGATAAAGAATAATAAAATATATAATTGAACAACCGTACAGGCATCTTTTACGCATTGCATACGGCTCTATAATGGAATTCGTTTTTACCTTACTTAAATATCAAATAAATTAAATATCAAATAAATTAAATATAGGGTCTATCAGACTCGGGTTGGTAAATGGTCCAATAACCACCCTTCTTTTTGTTTTTGGAGTAGTTCAAAAATACTATGATGGCTCCGTTGCTTTATATATTTATTTCGTCTGTTATTTAGCAATCCCAAAGTTTCTTTTTTTTTTTTTTTCAAATAAAAAAACAAGATTTTTTTTATTTTCATATTCTTTCATAACCTAAATATTGTTAAGAGCCTCCCGGCGTGAAAACAAAAAAGTTTGTGACGCTGAAATAGGCCTCCCGATAGATTAGATAAAATCGGAAATACCTTTTATCTCATACTACTCTTTCGATACATAATTTAAGGGTTAAAAAAATTTATCATATCGAATTCGAAGTGCCATGCTATTATTACTTAATATTCATATTTCATATAGCGCGAAGGCATAGTCTTCTTTTTTCTCTCAAATCAAATAAAAAACTCATTGGCGCCAAGCGTGAGGGAATGCTAGACGTTTGGTAATTTCTCCTCCGACCAGAATAAAAGATCCCATTGAAGCGGCTAATCCCATGCATATTGTCTGTATATCTGGTCGCACAAATTGCATAGTATCATAAATAGCTACTCCGGGTATTACCCATCCGCCAGGAGAATTTATAAACAAATATAGATCTTTGGTATCATCCTCTATACTGAGATATACCATAAGACCAATAAGTTGATTCGAGATCTCGCTATCAACCCCTTGGCCTAAAAAAAGTAATCTTTCTCGATAAAGTCGGTTGATTGGGATAAAGTTGTATCCCTTAGAAACCGTACATGCACCTTTTGATGCATACGGTTCAACAAAAATAACGAAAAAAAAAAAAAGAATCAATGTGTAGATGTAGATTCTAGCGCTTTCTTTTATTTTATTTTATTTTTCATACCAGGTATAAAAAGGGGCTTTTCTTTCATTTTTCAAAAAAGATGGGTTTTGGCCTGTTTTGTTTATCTATAAAAAAAAATTACTAAATTTATCTAACTAACTTTTCATTGATGTATTGTTTCATCGAGATACAATCTCAATCGCGATGTAATTTTCTTGTTCCTGAATGGGCTTCTTCAATTTTTTTAGGTTTATGCTCTACTCCGAGTAAAGATCCGCCCGATTTGGATTTGCACATATATGACAAATGCCCCAATACCACGTCCTTTTGCTACGACTTCCTTTTTACAATTTATTTCATGTCTTACAACAGATATTCAATGCATTCATCATATTACTCGATTGATTAACTGTTTGAGATCACTTCTATTATAAATATATAAAGAAATAGAATATGATAGAAATAGTAATCATAAATAGATTTTTTACCGGTTTTTTTCTAAACGGAGCCTGGATACTTCATTTTATTGGCCTAACCAAGATAACCATAAATTATTCTAATTGATAATATTAATCTGTATACCCTCCCGAAAAAATGGATCTAATTGAACTTCACGCTCCAAATTTTTGATAATTCAATCAATCTTTCTTGGGCGAAGGGGAGGATATCTCGATCGGGGAAGAGAATGGGGAAATACCATATGACCCAATATATCTGACAAGTCGCACTATACGTCAATCCACAATGCATCTTCCTCTCCAGGACTTCGAAAAGGTACTCTTGGAACACCAATAGGCATTAAATAAAAGAAAAATTAAGTACTATATCTCACTTTGATGTGAAAGCGTAACAATGGATTTAGTGTCCTACTAATATTGGCCTTTATCATATTTTATCCATAGATTGACTAAGTTTATAAAAAAAGATAAAGAAGACAAAATGAATAAAGGAAAATTATTACAAATAAGTCCTTTGAATGATGAACAAATATATATATGCATTCACTCATAGAAAATGGTATCAACTCCCCTACCATTGCGTATTGGTACTTATCGGGTGTAGAATAGATCTGCTTCTTTTTGTTCCTACGAACAAAATAGTTTCATTATTACTAAAAGTAATTGAAAAGAATCAAACAAATCAAACAAATATTAATTCTTTCCCCAAGATAATCCACTAAAAAGAGGGTCCACAGCATAGTTTTTTCCAATGCAATAAAGTTACATTGTGTCTATTTTTCATTGATAAAGGGGTATTTCCATGGGTTTGCCTTGGTATCGTGTTCATACCGTCGTATTGAATGATCCCGGTCGTTTGATTTCTGTCCATATAATGCATACAGCTCTGGTTGCTGGTTGGGCCGGTTCGATGGCTCTATACGAATTAGCAGTTTTTGATCCTTCTGATCCTGTTCTTGATCCAATGTGGAGACAGGGTATGTTCGTTATACCCTTCATGACTCGTTTAGGAATAACCAATTCATGGGGCGGTTGGAGTATCACAGGGGGTACTGTAACGAATCCGGGTATTTGGAGTTACGAAGGTGTGGCCGGGGCACATATTGTGTTTTCGGGCTTGTGCTTTTTGGCAGCTATCTGGCATTGGGTGTATTGGGATCTAGAAATATTTACTGATGAACGTACAGGAAAACCCTCTTTGGATTTGCCTAAGATCTTTGGAATTCATTTATTTCTATCAGGGGTGGCTTGCTTTGGTTTTGGTGCATTTCATGTAACAGGATTGTATGGTCCTGGAATATGGGTGTCCGATCCTTATGGACTAACTGGAAGGGTACAATCCGTAAATCCAGCGTGGGGTGTGGAGGGTTTTGATCCTTTTGTTCCGGGAGGAATAGCCTCTCATCATATTGCAGCAGGGACCTTGGGCATATTGGCGGGTCTATTCCATCTTAGTGTACGTCCACCTCAACGCCTATACAAAGGATTACGTATGGGAAATATTGAAACCGTCCTTTCCAGTAGTATTGCTGCTGTCTTTTTTGCCGCTTTTGTAGTTGCTGGAACTATGTGGTATGGTTCAGCAACTACCCCGATTGAATTATTTGGTCCCACTCGTTATCAATGGGATCAAGGATACTTCCAACAAGAAATATATCGAAGAATTGGTGCTGGGTTGGCTGAAAATCAAAGTTTATCTGAAGCTTGGTCTAAAATTCCCGAAAAACTAGCTTTTTATGATTACATCGGCAATAATCCGGCAAAGGGGGGGTTATTCAGAGCGGGCTCAATGGACAACGGGGATGGAATAGCTGTTGGGTGGTTAGGACATCCTATCTTTAGAGATAAAGAGGGGCGCGAACTTTTTGTACGTCGTATGCCTACTTTTTTTGAAACATTTCCGGTTGTTTTGGTAGACGGAGACGGAATTGTTAGAGCCGATGTTCCTTTTAGAAGGGCGGAATCAAAATATAGTGTCGAACAAGTAGGTGTAACTGTCGAGTTCTATGGCGGCGAACTCAACGGAGTCAGTTATAGCGATCCCGCTACTGTGAAAAAATATGCTAGACGTGCTCAATTGGGTGAGATTTTTGAATTAGATCGTGCTACTTTGAAATCCGATGGTGTTTTTCGTAGCAGTCCACGGGGTTGGTTTACTTTTGGACATGCTTCGTTTGCTTTGCTCTTCTTCTTCGGACACATTTGGCATGGTGCTAGAACCTTGTTTCGAGATGTTTTTGCTGGTATTGATCCAGATTTAGATGCTCAAGTGGAATTTGGAGCATTCCAAAAACTTGGAGATCCAACTACAAGAAGACAAGTAGTCTGATACAATATGCTTTGTTACTTGTTACTTTTCATTTTTATTTTCTTTTTGTGATTTTTAGATGGGGTACCAGATAAATCTTGATTTGAATCACTGCCTTTTCTTTGACTCTTGTTCTTTATTTATCCGGGAGACGATCCCAAATAAACAGGTATGGAAGCTATAATTGTAAACCACGATCGAATCTATGGAAGCATTGGTTTATACATTCCTTTTAGTCTCAACTCTAGGAATAATTTTTTTCGCTATCTTTTTTCGAGACCCGCCTAAAGTTCCAACTAAAAAGGTGAAATGATTTGTCATTATCTCAATTGAAGTACGGATCCTCCCAATATTGGGAGGATCCGTACTTCAACTAGTCCCCGTGTTCCTCGAATGGATCTCTTAGTTGTTGAGAGGGTTGCCCAAAAGCAGTATATAAGGCGTACCCAGTAAAACTTACAAGTAAACCAGATAAAAAGATGGCAACTAGGGTTGCTGTTTCCATGATTATATAGTTTTAAGACATTATAAAGTTTTAAGACCACAATGGATCTATGATAAGATCATTTATTTACAACGGAATGGTATACAAAGTCAACAGATCTTACTGAATATAAAATATTATGGCTACACAAACCGTTGAAGGTAGTTCTAGATCTGGCCGCCCAAAACGAACTAATGCGGGGAGTTTATTGAAACCATTGAATTCAGAATATGGTAAAGTAGCTCCTGGGTGGGGAACTACTCCTTTGATGGGTCTCGCAATGGCTCTATTCGCGATATTCCTATCTATTATTTTGGAGATTTATAATTCTTCCATTTTACTGGATGGCATTTCAATGAATTAGATTCACAAGAACCATTAACTGGCTTTTTCAATACAAAGTGAAGCGTTTAGGTTTCTGATTTTTATCCCATTCTATTTTGGTAGTTTGACCGTGGAATTTCTTTGTTTCTGTATTTCCGGAATATGAGTGTGTGACTTGGTATAAATGATCCTATGGATAGTACAGAGAATGGGTCTGTCATCTTGATAGAGATGGTTTTACTTCGTCGGATATTCATTCTAGTATCTGGAGCACGGAATATATGAAATAGATTACTATTAGAACTATGATTCATACTTAATAGTCAGACCTCGTGTCCGGACTTCAAAAAATTTTTTCAAAGAGTTAGAAGTTATAAATAGAAATATTTTTATTCTTTCAAACTTTCGTTTATGCTTATTTTGATCAAAGGACAAAACAAAGGTTTCTTTGGTTTGGATTTTTAGTCATTATATCTATTCATTGAATAAGTGATGATCCAATGGTTCTTACTCAGGGAATTTTGGGACTTAGACTTAGTTTGAAAGGGTTTTATTGAATCATCGTGGTTTTAGTATGAATCTGAGGTTTTAATCAATTCATAGGGTCTTAACAAGAGAATTCCTATCAATAATAAAGAAAACAGCAGTAAAGCCGCATTACACATAAATAACACCAAAGAAAATAGGTAAATAGAAGATTCAAGAGGCCTATAACGATCAATATATAGACGAATGAGCCGACTTGATTTTTTGGCATTATAACCACAAAGAAGAGCTTTCGGATTTTTATTCTTTAGTATCTTCAAAAAAAAATTGAATCATAAATCATAGAATTAATAAATTTAAAACTTTATATTACACACATCCGTTAGAACTAGTATTTGGGTGTTTCTGTTTGAGCCGTACGAGATGAAATTTTCATATACGGTTCTCCGGGGGGGTCCCCTTGATTTACCTATCTCAATAAAATCTATGATTGGTTCGAAGAACGTCTTGAGATTCAGGCAATTGCCGATGATATAACTAGTAAATATGTTCCTCCTCACGTCAACATATTTTATTGTCTAGGGGGAATTACGCTTACTTGTTTTTTAGTACAAGTAGCTACCGGGTTTGCTATGACTTTTTATTATCGTCCGACCGTTACGGAGGCCTTTGCTTCTGTTCAATATATAATGACTGAAGCTAATTTTGGTTGGTTAATCCGATCAGTTCATCGATGGTCGGCAAGTATGATGGTCCTAATGATGATCCTGCACGTATTTCGCGTGTATCTCACCGGCGGCTTTAAAAAACCTCGTGAATTGACTTGGGTTACAGGTGTGGTTTTGGGTGTATTGACCGCATCTTTTGGTGTAACTGGTTATTCCTTACCTCGGGACCAAATTGGTTATTGGGCAGTAAAAATTGTAACAGGCGTACCAGACGCTATTCCTGTAATAGGCTCGCCTCTGGTAGAGTTATTACGCGGAAGTGCTAGTGTAGGACAATCCACTTTGACTCGTTTTTATAGTTTACACACTTTTGTATTACCTCTTCTTACCGCCGTATTTATGTTAATGCACTTCCCAATGATACGTAAGCAAGGTATTTCTGGTCCTTTATAAAGAATATATACCATCGTGTAATCAATCATCTATCACTTGGGGTAGGAACACTAGTATTTCATTGCTACAAATATGGATTATTGAAAAAAAAAATAAGACATGTATTGGGATATTTCTCTTCAACTCTACAAAAATGTATTATTTTTTTGACACTCATAGTTGAAGTGAATTTTCCGAAGATAAAATGGATTATGGGAGTGTGTGACTTGAACTATTGATCGGGCCTTGCAGATATATGTCCTTATCTATCTGCCACATTTGAATTCACAACAAAAAAATGTGTCTTTGTTCCAACCACCGCGTAAGCCCCATACAGAAGATAGGCCGGTTCGTTTGAAGAGAATCTTTTCTATGATCAGACCCGATCATGTCGTGTATGATATGAACAGGCTCCGTAAGATCCAGTAGAATAAGTGATTGGCATAATCCGGATTATGTTTTATATATTTC